TATGTTATCATTTCTATAATGATAAAAAATTATACGTATATTACATTATATAATTTGTTACTTTGATTTATTACAAATATCCACAATAACTTTATTCGTAATTCAAATACGAATACTAGCCTCAGATTTTTTTTTATTTATGAAAAAACCAAAGCCCCTTATCGGATTTGAACCGATGACTTACGCCTTACCATGGCGTTACTCTACCACTGAGTTAAAAGGGCTCGTTTGATTCAATTCCTGAATAAATTCACTAGCCACTATGAGTTTAGTATATAGACTTATTATAATATATGTACATATAAGACTATATCTTATATTTATAGCGGTTCGTTCAGAAATGAAAAATTTGACTTGTCTGTTAAATTAAATAAAATTCTAGGGGAGGATATACTAGTGAATATAGTTAAAATAAAATGGTTTATTGATATTGGATTTGATAAATAGAAATGCAATGACAATGTATTTTTTTCGATCCTAATTGGAATTGACATCATAACGAAATTTATTTGATTGATACACGTACCTACTAATTTAACAGGGATCCAACATATCTCATTGAATGATTGATAAAAAAATTTGGCGCAGCCTCTGAACTAAATTATGAACTAAATTATTGGCGGAAAAAATCCTATAGAATCGTGAAAGATGGAAAGATCCTCCATCTCGAGTCATACCATCCCATTATATTGACAATTTTTAAAATTGTGCATACTATCAGCATAGTATCCTGGCGGTCGTTCAAGTATGATATGCCCCCATCGTCTAGTGGTCCAGGACATCTCTCTTTCAAGGAGGCAGCGGGGATTCGACTTCCCCTGGGGGTAGGGTACTACGAAAGGAAGTTGATCATGGATTATCAATAAGCCTGGAATTTATTCTTCCTGGGTCGATGCCCGAGCGGTTAATGGGGACGGACTGTAAATTCGTTGGCAATATGTCTACGCTGGTTCAAATCCAGCTCGGCCCAAAAATCCGCCGATCTACGAAATGGTATCATATAACCCATTTTGTGCTCTCCAGAAATGCCCGATCCCCAGCACTATTTATTTACTCTATTTTTCCAACAAATTAGGATCTTGATAATGATCTATATTCATATCAGGATCTGTAAGTGTAAAATACAATCGAAGGAAAGGGATAAAGAAAAAACCCTTTTCATTGAAAGAGTAATTATCCATTTATTTGTCAATAACGAAAGGATTACTAGTAATCCAGGTCGGTCTCACTAAAGCGAAGCGCATACCCATATGATATTATATATATCACTCGCGGCTCTGTTACAACACGCCAATTTGAATCTAAATTCAAAATTGAAGGGGTTAGAATAAAATAATAAAAATATGTATACATAATACTTTATTTTATTATTGTATTTACTTGGGATTGTAGTTCAATTGGTCAGAGCACCGCCCTGTCAAGGCGGAAGCTGCGGGTTCGAGCCCCGTCAGTCCCGACGGATCCAATAAAAAAATATATAAACTCCGCTCTCTCTTTTTTGTGAAAGTAAGTCGAATTTCGTTTTTATCATCAATCGGGGAATTTTCATTTCTTTGACTAGTACTGATTCGATTGATGAGCGATAGACATATGTGGATTAGGACAATTATTGGTAGCATCACATTCAGGATTCCAAGAGATACCATACTGTACCGGGTATGGCTTTTTTCGATTACTGCTACTCTGTCGAATAGAGTAGAGTACTTTATGTTTCCTGGAAGTACATATAGAAAGGGAATTTGCATGAACTAAAATAACTTAGTTATTGTAATAGAATACTTCCAGGGATCGCTTTTTTATTAGGGGAGCGCTATTTTTTTATTAAGGGGTTTCCTTGAAAGAACAAACTTTATTTATTTTTATATAAAAATAAATAATAATAAATAATTATAGTTAATTTGATGGAATATTAGATTTTTTATACCGAAACTTGTACTCGTCTTTATCATCTTTCTTTTGTTTTCCGAGGAGATTAGATTCGCTCAGTAAAAAAAGAAGTTTCGAACTTAACTCTTTCCCCCCTCCTTTTTTTTATTTATCTTCTATTGTTTGTTGGGGGTTGTTTAGAATCAATGGTAAGTGTACGGGCGGTTCAATGATACTTCATCAGATGGTTGTACAAAAAGGGCAGTAGGTTATATAAAAGAAAGAATAAAAAAGAATGATAAATAAAAAAAAGTAAAATTATTGGTTGGATCAGGAAAAAAAATTGGAGTTCGGTATGGATAAAAGATTGTCCTATGTTATACTATTCAATTCTTGACGATGAGTTGATTTGATAGTGCAGATATTGTTATTCATGATATTGATCCGATTCGATATCATCGAGATGTAATTCATCCCATTGAATTTACAAGCGAAAGATTTATTATCTCTATGGGATTAACTCCCGAGTTATTGCGAATTAAATTAAAGAAAAACGAAACAATGAGATTATGGAAGTAAATATTCTCGCATTTATTGCTACTGCACTGTTTATTCTAGTTCCTACCGCTTTTTTACTTATAATATACGTAAAAACAGTCAGCCAAGGTGATTAATTTGAATTAAACTGGACTTTTTAGTTCTTATCAAGAATTGAAGAGACGAAAGGGATTCAAATTTCGCGTCTTAAATGAACTGGGCAGACTAGAATTCGCCGTATTCTATGAAATAAATACGATAGTATGGTAGAAAGATTCAGATATTTCTTTCTACCATACTATCTACTATTGTTATTGTAGTGTATATAAGGTGTATTGTAATCCGGATTAATTTAATAGAGATCAATCTATAATAGTATCGTCAGATTTCTATATATCGGTATATATATGTATATCAATTATATATTATATATAATGTATATAGTGCCTCCCACCAATTCGATTTCTTTGCTTTATGCACCTGTCTTATATTTCTATTTAATTTGTGTTGATTTCAATCAATTTGAACTAATTGAAAAGCGACTCGTACGATTCTAATTCCCAGATTGCTGATTATTTTCAATATGAATTCCGATCAAAAGAATCAAGGGCCTCTTTGATGGGTATAATAAAAGAAAATTAAAGTAATCTTTTTATTAGCATAGCATTCTGACGAAGAGGTCATTGATCGATCAGTTTCCAGATGATCTATGGAAACTCCTTCGAATTTCGAAAAAAAAAAGGGGGGGCTAAAGGATTAGTAAACCTCTTTTAACGTTTGAATAGTGCGTTCAATAAAAAGTGAGTTCAATAAAATAAGTACAACATAAATCAAATTTTCAAAATATTAAAACAAACGGGAAGTGCACAATATGCGACTCGCCCAAGACAAGACACTATTTTAGTCTGTGTAGTATCTCGTTAAAGAACTACTATGTCTGTGTTGTTTCCGATAGAAAATGTGTATCTACGTAACTGTAATGTAATAACAGAACTATTTTATTTTTGAATAATAAAAAAGGAACCAAAAAAGTAAAATAAAAAAGTTCAACTCTTCCTCACGGTCCATATCTAATTTTAGTAAGAGTCGGTTCATCGAAATAGAAAATTGATCAAGAATTAAGTTGGAATAAATTTACTACCATTTGTATTTCTTTTACTTTGTATTCTTTTTACTTTCGAAATACAAACACGTAAATAATTGAAATATTTGTTTGATTGAAAGAATATTCTTCATATATATTATTCATAAACTATATTACTACACTAAAACCCAAGAAAATTTTGAAATGCAGATATTTTTTTATTTCTATTTCAATTTAAAAATTGAATTTTAAATTGAAATAGTGTTGAAAGAGTGAAATTTCAACTAAAAAAAGCTTTTCAGACCTGAACGATTTATAAAAAATTTGATACAGTTTAATTCCTACAACTCAATTACAATTAGTAATACTTCTAGAGTCCACTTCTTCCCCATACTACGAGTGAAAGAGAAAATGTAAAGACTACCATTAAAGCAGCCCAAGCGAGATTTACTATATCCATGTGAATTATGTCCCCTATCTCTATGACGAAATTCTTGAATTATTGTTCACTAATAAATAATAGTGGAATCACTGGCGCAGAGTCAAAAATTCTAACCTAAGATCGTTGATGAAACAATCCAATAAATCCAACTTTAACTTATTAACTTAACTTATAAGGAGTCTTATAAGAATTCTAGTATAATCAGAAAAGATTAAGCACAAGAAAAATATGCGGAGACCCCCTTGGAAGTATCAAAGAAATGCTACTAATATATAGTATGTAGAAATAAGAAAAATAGATTCTTTTTTTGTTGCCCTTCATTAAGTTAAATAAAAAGTATAAAAAAAAAAGAATAAAAAAAATAGAATATTAGAATATATAGAATATAAGGTAGATCACTACCTAGCCCATACCCTATTTCTTTCCCATTTTCTTTTGATCTAATCCTTAACTTAACGTCTCCTTATTGTCTCTATGAAAGACGCCCTATTATGTTTTTGACTAGAGGTTAACGAAAAAAGAAAACAGGTATATACAAAACAGGTATATACTAAGTAAAAGCCAATTACTCAGTCAATCGAATTAATATTGATTGCGGAGTACGCAAAGACTTTGATGAATATGTATACAAAGTCTCTTATGGCCTTTCCGCAACTAAAATAAAAACGGAATTCGATTTCCGTCCTGCTATCCAATCGAATTCCAAACTCGGCTCGTAGACACTCCATTAGTAATGGAAGGACTCTCAAGATTTATAAGTTTCCTCCGTTGGCTTCCGCCGGAAAAATTTTTCAAATTATAGCAGCAAAATAGAAGGGAGTATCTCAATTCTTTTGGTGATTAGGCGACACCCGGATTTGAACTGGGGAAAAAGGATTTGCAGTCCCCCGCCTTACCGCTCGGCCATGCCGCCAAAACGATACCAAATCAAAATCTATGAAAAAAATCCCCCTTTGTCTTCTTATTTATTGTACTTGTATTTTATTTTGAATCTTAATCCCGTTTTTCTTTTAACTACTTTTCTAAAAGAAAGATTTCTTTTTGTTTGGCTTGGATCCATCCCTTCGATTG